ACATCTAGCATTGGGTAGACCTCATACAATAACTGTCCTAGTTCTACCGTATCTTTTGTTTCATTTCTTCTGGAACAATCACAAAAACTTTTTTGATTATGGATCTACTACCAGAAATTCAATGCGTAATCTCAGCATTCAATGTGTATTCCTGAATAATCTAATTTTTCAATTATTCAACCATTTCATTTTACCAAGCTCCACGTTAGCCAGATTAGTCAACATTTATATGTTTCGATGCAACAACAAGATTTTATTTTTCACAAGTAGTTTTGTTGGTTGGTTAATTGGTTATATTTTCTTCATGAAATGGGTTGGATTGGTATTATTCTGGATACGGCAAAATCATTCTATTCGATCTAATAAGTATCTTGTGTCAGAATTGAGAAATTCTATGGCTCGAATCTTTAGTATTCTCTTATTTATTACCTGTGTCTACTATTTAGGCAGAATGCCGTCGCCTATTTTCACTAAGAAACTGAAAGAAACGGAAGAAGGGGGAGAAAGAAAGGAAGAAAGCGATGTAGAAACAACTTACGAAACGAAGGAGACTAAACAGGAACAAGAAGGATCCACCGAAGAAAACCCTTCCCTTTGTTCGGAAGAAGAGGAGGATCTGGACAAAGATGAATTTCACTTTAAAGAGGCACGCTATCAAGATAGCCCAGTTTACGAAGATTCTGATCTGGAGACCCATCAAGAGAATTGGAAATTAGGAAGACTGAAAAAAATTAATATTAATAAAAAAATTGATATATAAAAAAAATACAAGAATAGATAAGATGAGATTCGTCCACCTCCAATATATTTTATTCCTTCGCCCATAAATAAACTTGCAACACCAATCCCATTTATAATTCCATCAATTATAAATTTATCAAAAAATTGAGTTAGTTCAGCTAATCCTCTTATACTCATGGTGAAAATACCAGTATAAAAAACATCTATATAACCGCGATTATATGACCAATTGTATATCACACCTTTGATTTTTTCCAGAAAAATTATTTTAGGACCTCTTTTTAAAAATAAATTCATTAAGCCAAAATTTTTGAAAGATGAATAAATAGATCCATAAAAAATAGATGCTAAAAATAGTCCGAAAAGAGCTATACCTACTGAAAAAAAAGTATTTGACAAAAATTCATACCAATTCTCAGAAGAATTAAAATTTGGATGAAAAAAAGTTGTTGACGGAGTTAACCATTTTGATAATAGATCTAAATCTATTATTCCTCCGTTAAAAGAAATTCCTATTGATCCAATGAACAAAGTAAATAGTACTAATATTAGTAGAGGAAATAACATAGTATTGCTCGATTCGTGAGGATACATATAAGTGTACCTATTTATAAAGTAAGTACTAAAATCTCGTATTTTATTTCTTACATTCTTGTCAATTTTATATAGATCTTTTGAAAAAAAACAAAATAGATTCTTATTCATTTTTTCAAAAATGAAATTCCTATTTACTTCCTTTAGTGTCCCCTTTCCCCATAGAGATATTGAATAAAATGAACTATTTTTTATACTACTAAAACTACTATAATCTTGAAAATAAATACGCAAATACCCATCAAAGGTCAGTAAGTACATCCGAAACATATAAAACGCGGTTAATCCTGCTGTGAACCAAGCTATTAGTGCGAAAATTGGTGAGTACAACCAACTATCATGAATAATTTCATCTTTAGACCAAAAACAAGCAAGAGGCGGAATACCACAAAGAGAAAGTGTACCTAAAAAAAAAGTAGTTTTTGTAATTGGAACATATTTTGTTAAACCTCCCATAAGAACCATATTCTGACTTTTCTCTGGTGAATATCCAACAATAGGTTCCATTGAATGAATAATGGATCCGGATCCCAAAAACAATAAAGCTTTAGAATAGGCATGAGTGATCAAATGGAATAAAGCAGCTCGATAAGAACCTATGCCTAAAGCTAACATAATATAACCCAATTGAGACATTGTAGAATAAGCTAAACCTCTTTTAATGTCTCTTTGGGCAAGAGCCAAAGTAGCTCCTAAAAGCACTGTTATTATACCTACTAAACAAATGATATTCATTATGTAAGGTATAACTATGAAAAGAGGAAGAAGCCGAGCTACAAGAAAAATACCTGCTGCTACCATAGTAGCAGCGTGTATAAGAGCCGAAATAGGAGTGGGACCTTCCATGGCATCAGGTAACCATACATGAAGGGGGAATTGTGCGGATTTAGCAATTGCACCGACAAATAATAAAAAGGCACATAAAGTAACAAAGAAAGAATTGACCTCATTTTTATAGACCAAGGTATTCACTATTTGGAATAAATCCCGAAATTCGAAACTACCAGTTATCCAATAAAATCCCAAGGTTCCTAATAATAAACCAAAATCTCCTATACGATTAGTTACAAAAGCTTTTTGACAAGCACTTGCTGCAACGGGTCGTGTGAACCAAAAACCTATCAAGAAATACGAACACATTCCCACGAGTTCCCAAAAAATATAAATCTGTATCAAATTGGAACTAGTAACTAATCCCAACATGGAAGCATTAAAAAAACTCATATGAGCAAAAAATCTTAAATATCCTTGGTCGTGAGACATATAATTGTCACTATAAATAAAAACCAAGATTCCAACAGTAGTAATTAGTATTGACATAATAGAAGTAAGTGGATCGATCAAGTATCCGAACTCTAATAAAAAATCATTATTGATGATCCAAGACCATAGACATTGATAGGTAAAACTTCCATTTATTTGCTGAATAGACAAATTGGCTGAAAACCACATAGCTATACTTAGCAGTAAAACACTTGGGAAAGCCCACATACGACGAATATTTTTTGTTGCTATCGGAATAAGTATAAGTCCAAATCCTATTGACATAGTAACTGGGAGCGGAAAAAGGGGTATTATCCATGCATATTTATATATATATTCCATAAGAAAACAAATTGTTATTAATTATTTCAAGACCTAACACGTTAGTATAAAACATAATGAAATATTCAGATTTTTTGTTGTATATCATAATTGTGCTTTTAAAAATAGAAAAGCACAATTATGAAGAAAGAAAAAATCATCTCACGAATTCAATATAAATCAATATAAATATTAATAAATATAAAGACTATAAAAAATAAAAAAATAAAATACATAATACTGAGTACTTTGAATCTAGTAAATAGAAAGATTATTATTTTTAATATTACCTGGCTTTAACTAATATGTAAACTAATATGTAAAATATGTAAAAGTTAAATAAAAATAAAAAATATTAGGAAATTTTAATTATTTGTCTTCTAATTCAAAAATATAAAATTTGAAGTTCTTTGATACATGTTAATTAAGATTTTTCCAAGACTTTTTTTTGCGCGACAAAAAAACTTTTTGACTGTCCGGTGGAAACAGATTTAGCTAAAGAAAAAGCTTTTACTGCCGCTAAATAACCTTTTTTTTTCCAAAGATTTCTACGAATATGCTTTTTTGACATAGAAGTACGTTTTTTTGGAACTGCCATTAAAAAATAGGTGACTCATTTTTATTATTGTATGTGAAAGACATATAAAAAAAAAAAAAAGAATAAAAGAAATAAAAAAATATTATAAAACAATTTTATTTGATTTTATTTGAATAGACAAATAGATTTTTATTTTCTATATTTTTCTAATATTTGTATAATATTTTGTATAATATTCATATTAAATATTAATATTATTAATATAATATAAAAGATTAATTTAAATTTTAAATAATATGAATATAAAAATAATATAAAAAATAAAATGAATGAGATTCTAAGTTAGAGTATAAATAAATGAAACTAAAAAAAAATTTTGAATTTTATATCTGAATTTTATACCTTGACTGATGGCTGAGAACAAAACTCTGGATTAACAAAAGATAGGTTTCTAGTATATAAAAGTTGATTTTAAAAACTGAACTTATGGAGATACTTAATAAGTATTATTAATATTGAACATTTCCATATAAATGGAAATACATCTTTCTTCACTGTTTCCAAATCTATTGAATCTCGACAATTCAACATTAATTTCCTATTATTATTTCAGGTAAGCCGCCATGGTGAAATTGGTAGACACGCTGCTCTTAGGAAGCAGTGCTAGAGCATCTCGGTTCGAGTCCGAGTGGCGGCATATATAATAATAAATAATATAGATACAATAGATCTAATAGAATATTTTAATCTCCGATTTCAATTCTTTAATAGGAACCCTTTTTATGTTAATGATATTTGTAACCTTAGAACATATATTAACTCATATTTCCTTTTCAATCATCTCAATTGTGATTATAATTCATTTGATGAACTTATTAGTCTACGAAATTGAAGGATTACGCCATTCGTCAGAAATGGGGATGATAGCTACTTTTTCATCTATAACGGTATTTTTAGTTATTCGTTGGATTTCTTCGGGACATTTTCCTTTAAGTAATTTATACGAATCATTAATCTTCCTTTCTTGGAGTTTCTTTATTATTCATAGGATTTCGTATCTTGGGAATCATAAAAATAATTTAAGTGCAATAACTGCACCAAGTGCCATTTTTACCCAAGGTTTTGCCACGTCAGGTCTTTCAACTGAAATGCATCAACCCGCAATATTAGTACCTGCTCTACAATCTCAGTGGTTAATGATGCATGTTAGTATGATGCTATTGAGCTATGCAGCTCTTTTATGTGGATCGTTATTATCAGTTGCTCTTATAGTGATTACATTTCGAAAGAACATCGATTTTTTTTTGAAAAACAAGAATTTTTTCAGTTTAAGGAAGTCACTTTTATTTGGTGAGATGGAATATTTCAACGAAAAGGGGAGTGTCTTTAAAAAGACTTCTTTTATCTCATTTAAAAATTTTTACAAATATCAATTAATTCAGCGTTTAGACTATTGGAGTTATCGTGTCATTAGTTTAGGGTTTACTTTTTTAACCATAGGCATTCTTTCTGGAGCAGTATGGGCTAATGAAGCATGGGGTTCTTATTGGAATTGGGACCCTAAGGAAACTTGGGCATTTATTACTTGGACCATATTTGCAATTTATTTACATACTAGAACAAATCCAAAATTTCAAGACCAAGGCACAAATTCGGCATTTATGGCTTCTATAGGATTTATCCTAATTTGGATATGCTATTTTGGGATCAATCTATTAGGAATCGGGTTCCATAGTTATGGTTCATTCCAATTAATATCTAATTAAAGAAAAGAAACTATATGACGAATAAATAAAAACATCGTCTGATACACAATGAAAATTTGTGAGAGTTTTTGAAAACCGTTTGAATGGGGGAATTATTCAAATGGTTCTCAAAAACTCTATATATATCTCATTACAATTCTAATTCACTCTTTTTTTTTCATTATATAATGAAAAATCGTGAAAATATGAAAGTAAAAGAATTATAAGACTTTATTTCCAATTAATGAAAATTTTATATATTTTCAATATATAAAATTAGTATCTATAAAAATAATTAGATAGTATAACTTGTACCTTGTCAACCGATAATGGAAGAACGAAATCAGGATAAATACCAATTCCTATTACAGGTATAAACATACAGATCGAAACAAATAGTTCTCGTGGTCCAGAATCAAAAAAATTAGAGTTTGGAACATTGAATAGCTTGTATCCATAGAAAATCTGACGTAACATAGATAATAAAAAAATAGGAGTTAATATCATTCCAATTGCCATTACAAAAGTAATTAACATTTTTGGCATTAAAAGATATTTTGAGCTGGTAATTATTCCAAAAAAGACTAATAATTCTGCAACAAAACCACTCATTCCGGGCAATGCAAGAGAAGCCATCGAGAAACTACTAAACATGGTAAATATTTTTGGCATTGGGATAGATATCCCCCCCATCTCTTCGAGATAAACAAAATGTATTCTATCCCAACAGGTTCCTCCTAAGAAAAAAAGTGCAGCACCAATCAATCCATGAGAAAGTATTTGTAAAATGGCTCCATTGAGTCCCATGCTAGTTAAAGAACCAATTCCTATAATTATGAAACCCATATGAGAGACGGAAGAATAGGCAATACGTTTTTTTAAATTGCGTTGACCGAGAGAGGTTGAAGCTGCATAAAGGATTTGTATTATTCCTACTATTACTAACCAGGGAGACAATCTAGAATGAGCATGAGCTAATAATTCCATATTGATCCGAATCAATCCATATGCTCCCATCTTTAATAAAATTCCAGCTAAAAGCATACATGTACTATAATGTGCTTCCCCGTGGGTATCTGGTAACCATGTATGTAGGGGTATCATCGGCGATTTGACAGCATAAGCAAAAAGAAAACCAAAATAGAATATTATTTCCAATGCTGTAGGATATGATTGATTAGCTAATTTTTCTAAATCTAATGTTGGTTCATTGGAACCATATAAACCCATACCTAGAATTCCTATTAAGAGAAAAATGGAACCTCCTGCAGTACATAAAATAAACTTTGTAGCCGAGTACAGGCGTTTTTTTCCTCCCCACATAGATAAGAGTAAGTAAACAGGAATTAATTCTAATTCCCACATGATGAAAAAAAGCAAAAGGTCTCGAGAAGAAAATAATCCTATTTGGCCACTATACATTGCCAACATTAATAAATAGAAAAATTTTGGATTTCGAGTGACTGGCCAAGCTGCTAAAGTAGCTAAAGTAGTTATGAATCCTGTCAGTAAAATGGGTCCTATGGAAAGTCCATCGATTCCCAATCTCCAGTGAAAATCAAAAAGATTGATCCATTTAAAATCCTCCTTCAATTGGGTTAATGGATCGTCCAATTTAAAATGATAACAAAAGACATAGGTCATTAGAAGGAGCTCTAGAATACATATGCATATAGTATACCACCTATACACCTTATTTCCCTTATGAGGTAAAAAGACAATTAAAGAACCTGCAAATATGGGCAAAACAATAAGTATTGTTAACCAAGGAAAATAACTCGTGATAAAGACAAGATAAATTTTTACCAGAAAACCCCGTGCTCGGGAGAAGAATATGATATTTTCTTTTCTCGAGTACGGGCCTCTGTCGGTAAAGAGGAATCAAATGATTCAAGCGGAATTTTTTATCACATATTAATAAGAAAGACCCATGCTGCGAGTTGTTTCATGCCATAAATAAACACGAACACTCAAAAAATCCGTTGGACAAGCGGATTCACATCTCTTACAACCTACACAATCCTCGGTTCTTGGTGCAGAAGCAATTTGCTTAGCTTTACATCCATCCCAAGGTATCATTTCCAATACATCCGTGGGACAAGCTCGAACACATTGGGTACACCCTATACATGTATCATAAATTTTTACTGAATGTGACATTGGGTCTATAAATTTTAGTTTTGAACACAAAATATTTCAATCTGGTATAATGATAAAAATCATTATATTTTCTACCAGATGAATCAATGATTTATCAAAATTTGAAGAATCAATATATTTTCAAATATGTTTATGAGAAAAGGCCAAGATACTTTGATTTATTTTTAAATAACTATAAAATATGACATATTAATTCAATTCATGTTCATTTTATGAAATTTTTAGATTAATATAAAGATCATAATTCTTATTTATTTAGATTCTGTCTATTTTAACATAGAAGAATTATGACTAATTATTCAGCAAATTTGATTGATTGATACGAATTGATTTTCTGTTACGATGAATCGACGAAATAATAGCTAGTCCAATAGCTGCTTCAGCAGCCGCAATGGCTATAACAAAGATTGAAAAAATTTCTCCTTTTAATTGCCGACTATCAAATATATCGGAAAATGCGACAAGATTCATATTCACCGAATTAAGTAAAAGCTCAAGACACATAAGTGCTCTAACCATGCTTCGACTTGTGATCAGTCCATATATACCGATAGAAAATAAAGAAACACTTAGAAAAAGTACATGCTCTAACATCATTGACAAATTCCTCATCAATTTTGATTCATTTAAATATGAACAAAAATTCAACCAATTAAGTTGAATAGAATAGAAGAATTATAGGATAAAAGAGCATATTCATAGTAGATTTAAATAAAAGAGATTTAGTCCTTTTTCATTCTTTTAATTCTCAAAATATAAGTTCTTATTTATTATTATATTATTGACGAGCCATAGTAATTGCACCTATCAAGGAAACTAAAAGAATTATAGAAATGAGTTCAAAAGGAAGATAAAAATCTGTGGATAAATGAATCCCAATTTGTTGAACGTTACTTATTAAGTCCTGTTCTATAATCTGATTTGATTTTGTAGTCCGAAAAATTCCATACCATGAGGTATCTAGGATAATAGTCATTAATGAAAAAAAAATACTTATACAAATCTGTGAAGTGATCCTATCTCCAATGGTCCACAAATAGGAATCATTGGAATATTCTGAACTGTTCATAAACATAACAGCAAATATGATTAATACATTAATGGCTCCCACATAAATAAGGAACTGTGCGGCAGCTACAAAATAGGAATTCAATGAAATATAGAATAAGGATATACAAACAAGAACCAATCCCAATGAAAAGGCAGAATCAATGGGATTCATAAGTAATACTACTCCCAGACCTCCTAATATAAGAACTGATCCCAAAAAGACTACAAGAATATCATGTATTGGTCCAGGTAAATCCATTATGAAAGAAAAGAAAAATGAATAAGTCAAAATATTTCATGACCTTACTAAGTGGGCCAGGAAAGGGACTATTTTCTTATATGATACCTTCCTGATTGAATAAAAAAAAAAATCATATAGATAAAATAAAGTTATTTGGCTAATCCGACTTGATTCCAAACCAAATCTTAGTAATTGGTAATCGTTCTTGAATCAAGGGGTTTTTCTTTTTTCATTTGAGTTGTTGAATCCATAACTGTTTGAATTGTGTAATCTCCAATTATTGACATTGGTAATCGACCCAAAGAAATTTGATTATAATTCAATTCGTGACGATCATAAGTAGAAAGTTCATATTCTTCAGTCATCGATAAACAGTTTGTTGGACAATACTCGACACAGTTACCGCAAAATATACAGACTCCAAAATCAATACTATAATGAAGTAATTGTTTTTTATTAATATTTTTTTCAAATTTCCAATCAACAATAGGAAGGTCTATGGGACATACGCGAACACATACTTCACAAGCAATACATTTATCGAATTCAAAGTGAATTCGACCACGAAAACGCTCTGATGCAATTGATTTTTCATAAGGATATTGAATAGTAACAGGTAAACGATTTGTATGGGATAAGGTAATTATGAAACTTTGTCCAATGTACCTTGCAGCTCGTATTGTTTGTTTGCCATAATTCATGAACCCAGTAACCATAGGTAACATATTATAGATATCCATGAATAAAATTTATTTTTCTTTCTCTTAGTTGAGATAAGTTATGAGTATAGAATATCATTATTGTTTTATCTTCATTTCTTATTTTTTTATAATTTTATAGTGAAACAAGTTGAGAAGAAGTTGTCAATAATAGATTACCTAGAGAAATAGGTAAAAGAAATTTCCATCCAAGATTTAATAACTGATCCATTCTCATCCTAGGTAAAGTCCATCTTGTTGTGATAGGAATGAACAGAAACAAATAAGCTTTAGCTAATGTAATAAATATACTGATTGCTATTACAAAAATTCTAAACATTTTATTTATTCCAAAAAGTTCAGTAATAGATATGTATGGAATATAAAAATTCCACCCACCTAAGTAAAGAATTGTTACAAATAATGAAGAAACTAATAGATTCAGGTAAGAAGCAAGATAAAATAACCCATATTTTATACCTGAATATTCGGTTTGATAACCTGCTACTAATTCTTCCTCTGCTTCTGGTAAATCAAAGGGTAATCTTTCACATTCTGCTAGAGAAGACATTATAAAAACTAGAAACCCTATGGGCTGACGCCACAGATTCCATCCTACAAAACCATATTTGGACTGTGCCTCAATTATATCAACTGTACTTGAACTATTAGATAATTATAGTCGATGATAACATCACTGCTTCAATCGCTATTCCAAAACCGTACATGAAACCTAAGCTTCATACGGCTCCTCTATGGCCACAAATAAATGTAAGGTAAGGACTAATTTTTTTTCCTTTTTTCCTATAGAATTAAAAAGAATGTAAAGATACTTTGAGGATTAGAGAGTCCACAATTTGACCAATGACCAATAAAATTCTGTCTGCTAGAATAAGAAAAAGCACTTCTGAATTGATCTCATCCTTTATAATGATATAATCAGAATTTATAAAATTTAGATTTTTTCAGCAATAACTTAATCCTTAAATTAAATGCTCGTCATAAATAAAAAGAATTGGGCATTAGTTAATGAATCATTATTTTTCTTCTATTATTTTATTGCATTCTATTTGTCTTGTTCCTGTTCTTCTTTCTGAAAACTCAAAACTAAAATCAAAGAAAATAAAGGATTAATTCGTTCTTGATAGTTATTTCTTTAATCAGCGAATAGTAGCATACTCTAGATCGGAATCGTGGGGAAGTACTGCTTGATTATTTCTACCAACTTCAAGCCCTTATTATGATTCATTTTATGCAAAGTTTTATGCAAAAACCCCCTTATTATATTACTTTACATTATTTCTATTACTTATCCTTTGCGTACTTTGGTGTTCCTAACTGCCCACTTCTTTTTGATTGATCCCCAGTATATTAAGAAATACTTTACTATTGATCTTTTGCATCCGCTTCAAGATATGACGATTAATCAAAAAATTTCAATCTTGGGATCAACAACTTATGTTTACTTCAATTTCCTTCTTATACTCTAGGGAATGAGATTTTTTTTTACTACAAATTGAGGAGCAGTTTTGTTTCACTCATATAACTATCTGGTTTAACTCATCGAACTTAAATGTTGAATAAAAAAAAAAAAAAAGAAAGATATTTGTTAAAGACTTTCAATTTCTTTTTTTTACTTACTTTAGAAACTTTATAAATAAACTTTATAAAGCTTGAAAATGAAATAATATAAGATTTTTTCTTATATTATTTCATTTTCATATTTACAGATTTAATTAAATTTCTATTGTATTTAAATTTCAATTCATTTTTTATCTCTTTTCTAGAAAAGAGATAAAAAAGTTCATGTTCCAACGAATCACACGTAGAGATATTGCTAACACACATATAGTTAATGGTATTTCATAACTAATTGATTGAGCTGCAGCTCGTAGACCGCCTGAAAAGGAATACTTATTATTTGATCCATATCCTGACATAAGAAGACCAATAGGTACAATGCTTGAAATGGCAATCCATAAAAAAATACCTATACTGAGATCAGCTAAAACAAGGTGATATCCAAAAGGAATTACTAAATAACTTAGTAGAATTGATATAACCGCTATAGAAGGCCCCACCCTAAACAAACGAATATTCCCTCTAGATGGAAGAATATCCTCCTTCAGAAGTAGTTTGGTTCCATCCGCTAAAGATTGAAGAATCCCTAATGGGCCGGTATATTCAGGTCCAATACGTTGATGTATTGCTGCGGATATTTTTCTTTCTAACCACACAATGACTAATACCCCCATTGTGATTCCTAAGACAAGGGTTAAAATGGGCACAAAAATCCATACGAGTCCATAGACTTCTTTTAAAGATTCTAATTTATAAAAAGAATTAATAGTTTGTACTTCTGTCGTATCAATTATCATTTCAACGATCAACTTCTCCCATAATGATATCTATACTACCTAGTATCGTCATGATATCAGCCAATTTCATTCTTTTAACTAGCTGAGGAAGAATTTGCAAATTGATGAAACCGGGTGGACGAATTTTACATCTCCAGGGGAAAACACTACTATCTCCTATTAAATAAATTCCTAATTCTCCTTTTGGAGACTCTACCCTTACATAAAGTTCTTGTTTTAACAATTCAAAATTGGGTGAAAGTTTTTTAGTAATAAATCTATATTCAAATTTATTCCATTCGGAATTCTTTGCCGTATGAAAGCGTCGTGTTTCTAAATTTTCATAAGGTCCTCCAGGAATTCCTTCTAAAGCCTGTTTAATTATTTTTATAGATTCTTCCATTTCACCGATTCGTACTAAATAACGAGCTAATGTATCACCCTCTTTCTGCCATTTGACTTCCCAATCAAATTTATTGTAACACTCATAACGATCAACTTTACGAAGATCCCATTGGATTCCAGAAGCTCGTAACATTGGTCCTGATAAACCCCAATTTATTGTCTCCTCCCCACTAATAATGCCCACTCCTTCAACTCGTTCCAAAAAAATGGGATTTCGCGTAATAAGTTTTTGGTACTCAACAACTTCTGTTAAAAAATAATCACAGAAATCAAAACATTTATCTATCCAGCCATAAGGTAAATCCGCAGCTACTCCTCCGATGCGGAAATAATTATGCATCATCCGCATACCTGTGGCGGCTTCGAATAGATCATATATAAATTCCCTCTCTCTGAAAATATAGAAAAAGGGAGTCTGTGCACCTATATCGGCCATAAAAGGGCCAAGCCATAACAAATGGGAGGCTATACGACTTAGCTCCAACATAATCACTCTGATATAACTGGCTCTTTTAGGCACTTGAACACTTTCCAATCGTTCTGGTGCATTTACTGTTATTGCTTCTGTGAACATAGTAGCTAAATAATCCCAACGTGTTACATAAGGCAAATATTGTATAATTGTTCGGTTTTCCGCTATTTTTTCCATCCCTCTGTGTAAATAGCCTAATATAGGTTCACAGTCAATAACATCTTCACCATCCAGAGTAACGATCAGCCGAAGAACACCATGCATTGATGGGTGGTGAGGGCCCATATTAACTATTATGAAATTTTTTCTTGTAGCCGGTACAGTCATATTTTTTTTCCTTAATTCTTTATTTCATGAATTTCTTAAAATGAAAAATATAATGCTAATAACTGAACTAAGAAAAAAGAATTAAAAAACAAAAAAAATAAAAATGATAAGAATAAGAAACTAAAATAAAAAATTCAAATGAAATTAACGATTTTTTGATTCCCGAATATTTAATTGATCCATTAATTTCTTATAACGCACTTTATTTTTCTTTGAAAAATAAGTCAATAATCGTTGACGTTTTCCCAGAATTATTCGTAAACCTCTTTGCGATAAAAAATCTCTTTTGTGCAATTCTAAATGTAAAGTAAGTTTCCGTATCTTGCTGGTGAAATGGAATACTTGAAATTCAACAGACCCACTATTTTTTTCTTTTTCTTCTTGTGTAATAACCGATATTAATGAATTTTTGACCATAAATTAATATTTTTATCTGTCTTTTCTGTGAATTTTACCGATCAGGAAAAATAATAGTATTTATTATGTTAGTTATTTTCATCCAGTATACATCAAAATTGGATTTATTTTATTCATATACTCATTTGTTTTTTGTTTATGTAATTAGTTTCTATTTTATATATTTGATCCGAATTCAATTTGAAATTGAATTCGGATCAAATATATTACACAATATTAAGGAAATCCACTATAAAATCTTTCATTTTCACATTTTCATTGGAATTTAATTTATTATGAATTGTGAATACATATGTATTCTTAACATACTGAAACGGCTACTGTTATTGGTATCAAACCAATAGCGATTCATACAAGCTAAATCTTCTAATCGATAATTGGGCCAAAGAAATAATTTTAATTTAATCAAATTTTTTTCATCTGTGTTAATATGCTTGTCCTTATTCAAAACTTTCCCATATTTTATTATTTTGTTTTTATTGCAAAATCTTGGGTTTCTATCCACAATATTCCAATTTTCGTAATTTAAACAAATTCGAATTCGAAACTCTCTCCTACGTACGGGAGATAAAAGATTTTCAGGAACAAGGAAATCATAATTATTTTTATCTCCATTAAAAAATATGTTGCTATGCCGTACAATGGATTTTTCGAACTCCCTTTTTTCAATATATCTTTTTTTTGTGTATTTATTATTTGTTTGGTGCTTCTTCTTATCGACCAATGAAATATCTATAGTTTGATATATAATAGATTTTCCATCCCTTCTTATAGATAGACAAATCGGTTCAATAAGAAATACTCCCCTTCTTATTAAATTTTTAAGAACTAAGTCATTTTTAATAAATATTTCTTCTAGGTTTATTTCACCTTTTTGAACCGAGGATATAGCAGCTTCCTTTAGATCTTTTACTCCAAGTAGGATACAAAACGTTCTTATATTTTTCACTATTTTTTCATTTGAAAGATTTGAAAGATTAGTCCATTTTAATTGAAAAAGTAAAGAGTTTCTTAAAATGGAATCTAGTTCCATTTCCTTATTGGTCTTATTAAGATCTTTTTTTTTTTTATATAATATATATATATTTTTCTTTGGATTTCTGTTGATGTTTTTACTTTTTTCATTTGTATTAAAATTGAAAAAGAGTGATTTTATTGGGATAATCCAAGGTTGAATCTTATATACATCAAAAAGCAGCCCAAGTTCTGAAAAGAACCAAGGTTCTAGATTGGCATGATTTGATGCGATATCATAGAACCTTTTTTGATTCATTCCCATGCAATCAAAAAAGCTCATGCAATCAAAAAAGAATCTTTTTTGATTGCATGATTTGATCTCTTGATGAATCATATTCTTTTTATTAATATTAAAATTATTAATTTCAGTCTTAACCTTTTTATAAATCTTTCTGCGAATATCCGCATTAGTCCAGATCTCAATATTTTTTCTAAAAAAAATAGAAAAAATTCTACAATCAAAATATTTTCTATCCAAATTAGTATTCCTATCAATAAAATATTCTTTTTCTAGATAATCATTACTAGGTATACTTACCAATACATAAAATGATTCGGGTTTCGATGTAGTAAAATGATATGGAATTTCTTGGGCTCTTTTTATTTCTAATGTCGATTCATAAATATATGAATTAGGGGGGTTTATGTATTTATATGATAAAATATCATATCTATAATGTTTTTTCCATTTGTCTTTTTGACTCATAAATGAATTCGATGCATAGTCATTTTTTTTCATGGAATTCAGTTTTTTATATAAATCCAATTGAATTGATTTCCCTTTTTTAATCATACAAGGTTTATTTATTTTATTTCGACATTCTTTGGGTACTAATCGAGACCTTTTTTTTTGAGATAAATCATATTGATAATTACCTTTTAACCAGTTTTTCCATTCGTTCATTACATATGTATTAATTTTTTTATGTCTTGATTTGGGATGAAATATTCCGTGTATCATACAAAAGTCTTTTAATTCATCCTTAAAAAAGGGAGAGTTCCCTTGATATTGAAGTATAGGTCTCAAGTGATACTTATTAAATAATTGGTTAAGTAATTGGGTTTGTGATAATTTGTAAAATACATATGCTTGAGATAGAGAAGATAAGTTCCAATAAATATTAGAATTTTGATTACTTTTTTCAGTATTATAAGTTTTTGAAAAAAAAAAATTTATAGTCGAAATCAAATTCATTTGATTTTTATTTGTTTCATCAATTCCTTCTTTTTTTTGATATCTTTTATTGTTGTAAATAGATTTATTAAAGATATTTTTTGTTGATTCAAAGAAAAGTTCTGCATTAATCTTAGAAAAGGTAATGGAACATAGTAAAATATCTATGTATATTTTTTCAATGAATGATTTGATAAAGTAGTGTGATTTACGCATTAATCGAATATTTTGCCTTTTTAAAATTTTCCAAAGATGTTTATGTGATTCTAATATTTTATTATCATAAATTATAATTATCTCTTTTTTTTTCTTTTCTTTTGCGGCTTGTTCAATTTGATTTTTGATTTTGATTGTCTTATCAGAAAGATCTTTCATTTTTCTTTCTATTAGTGAATAATTTAACCAATTTATCGGTCGAATTAGAACGGACGATTCGTGAATAATCTTATTATTTCTTTTGAAATCTTTCTCGTTTTCGTTAGGTTCATATATTTTTTCTTTTTTCAATTCAAAGAATAAAGTTGGATTTACTTTCTCCAGTTTTTTTGTTATTAATTTTAGAAATAGAATTATTTTTATAACCCATTTTGTTTTTTCTTTTATAACTTTTAGAATTCTTTTTTTCTTTAAAAATTTTATAATTCGGATAAATTTATTTTTCACCTTTCTATTTATTTTTTTAAGTTCTTTATAAATAGGTTTAAAAAAAAAAGGTCGTTTTCGGGTAGAACCGAAGTTAAGTTTTGTTTCCGTTCCCCAAAGTGTTAAAAAACAAAAATTTTGTTTTTTCTTTTTTTTAATTTTATCTCTATGGTGAGATCCTACCTTAGATTTTTGCCAAGGTTTTAGACGAAAAGGATTTACAATCTTTATCTGAATACCTTCCGTTAACCAATCTTTGGGAAATTCTGTTTCTGATAATTGAACACCATTATAGGTACATTTAATATATTTTTCTTTCTTCCATTTCTTAAAATCCTTGTGCCATTCCGGGGCTTGGAATAATAAAATACGGAAAATATTTTTAGCTATGATTAATAAAGGCAATATTATGTATTTTCTAAAAAAAGATTGGATTATTAACGTAAAACCTCTTATTGCTTGAGTATATAAAAGGCTATCCAAAATTTCTGATCTTTCTAACTCTTCATTTTGATCTTTTTTTTCTTTTTTCTTGTTTTCTTTTTTTGTATCTTCATTTTCAAAATTTTCAATTTTAAATTCTGATTCTTGTTTTATCCCTATCCAATTCCTAAAAATAAGATTCTTCGTTTCGTTGATATCAAAAAATAAAAAAAAATATGTTTTGTCTAGCCGATCTAAAAAAAGTGGGGAATTTAAATTTGCTTGTAAAAGGTTACAAATAACTGTTTTACGTCTTTGAGCGCGCATGGATCCTTTTATTAAATTGCGACGAAAATCAAATTGTTGGGAGTAACGTATCAAAGTTATCTCTTCCGTTTCATCACTATTTGGATCGGTATCTTCATAAATTATGGCACGTTTAGCTCTTCTTGAATTAATCCCATTATCTTCTTCTGAAAATTCTTCTTCCTCTTCTTCGAAGTCCTCGGTTAATTCATATGACCATTGAGAAACCTTTTTAGTTACTTCTTCTATTCTAATTCCAATAGATTTATTTTTTATTATTTTTTGATCTTTTGTATGTGTTCTAATTACATCAAATACAAATTGTAAAGATTTTGCTTTATTTTCTGAATCAATTTCTTTTTCTTCTGTAGAATTCAAAAAAGATTTAAGATAGAGTTCTAAAGAATTATTAAGAAGTAGATTATGAATCTTATTTATCAAAAAAATTTCTTTTAAATTTTCTGTATCTGTATAAGGATTCATAATTTCACTTGAATATAATTTTTTTATCATTCCTCGATATGCTCCGTTGAAAAAAGGATCATATGCTTTTGGTAAACATTTTTTTTTTTTTTTTTCATCGCATATTAGGGTTCTTTTTTCAAGCAT